ATAGAATATAGAATCAAAAGAATCAAAAAAGAATGAAATATTCTCATTATGGACTGAGCAGGGCTAGTGTTTTTACAAAAAATCTCTAGCCAACCCCCTGTAAAAGATCTTTTTTTAACATCAAGCATATTGGGATTAAATAAAAATGTTAAGTTAACTCCAACAGTTTCTTTGTCCTCAACGTCCCTTAATTTCTAGGAATTAGCCACTTCAACAGTCTTCGATGGTTATATGGGTATCGAAAGTACAAACGAGATGGTTGTTTGTTGTCCCAACCATTCCCCTTAGTCCCAATCCCAATAAAAATAAAGAAAAGGGATAATTTAGAACAAAATTTTCGTCTTGTTGATTCCTAGGTGTAGTGCTTCTTCCTCTATGCCGCCTATTTGTACTAATAGAGTAGGGTTAACCTACAATACAGAACCACAATCATAGGTGTAACCTTTCGCTCAATGCTAGAATCGACAATTGAAGCATCTGAGGCTGCATTAATCGGGGATACACGACAGAAGGAATTGTTTTATTTCGAAACTTCACCTTCAACAAGCGTAGAGTTATTTCAAATCTTTCTATTGTCTTTCTCCTAAGACTTGAAGCGGTAAATAAAAAAAAATCAAATCACACCATCTCTGTAATAGGTAAATGCCTCTTTTTCTCCTGAAGTTGTCGGAATTATTCGTAATAAGATATTGGCTACAATTGAAAAGGTCTTATCAATAAAATTTCCAGTTATCCGGGATCTAGGCATAGGTAGAAATCCTTTTTCTGATTTACCTCTCGTGAGAAAATGATCTCACACAAAAGTGATTATATAGTACGAAATAACATAAAAACAGACTCAACTCATAAAAAAAAGGGTAGGCCGGTCCTTCGAGTCGTTCCAATTCATTTATTTAAGCCAGTATAGATATCAGAAAAAGATGGAACACCGTCTTCGCAAACATGAATATGAATAGAAATTTTTTTGTTTTTCATTTTTAATAAAGAGTTTTTCACAAAACAAATTCTTTATCCCCGGGTCCCGAAGGAAAGGTCTTTATTTGCTTAAAAGTTTTGTATTTTTAGAGTAAGAATTGATTGTACGTACCATACCTGTCCAACAATCTAATATGAATGACTCGCGATTCGTTCAGTGTCTGGGCCATAATCATTATGTAGGAGAGATGGCCGAGTGGTTCAAGGCGTAGCATTGGAACTGCTATGTAGGCTTTTGTTTACCGAGGGTTCGAATCCCTCTCTTTCCGTACCTTCACCTAATTTATCAATGAATGTTACTGACCGCAATGTATCAAATCATATAACAATCGATACCTTTATTCCATTCCAAAGTTAGACCTTTCCTTGATATAGATTCTCTATTCCTAATTTCTGCGGTATAGAAAAAAAAATACCGGAAAGAGTGTACAAAGAATGAAAATATCCTTACCATTCTATGATATATGAATGGGAGAAAAATCCCCCGACCAAAAGGGTCTCTTTACTTAGGCGGCAAGAAACAAAATTGTACGAACCCTTGTTGATTCTAGTTAGGTTTAAGTTTGACGAGAATAATATTCTACGACTAACAATTCATTTATTTTTAAGCCAACCCATTTACTATCTATTATTTGATTGACCACTCCTTTATATTGGAATGGGTGAAGAATCAAATGTTTTGGCAATTCTTCCTGGGGGGATGAATCAAGATCATTTTGAATCATAGCTCTAGATTTTTGTTCATTCCTCGCTGTAATAATATCTCGAGGTTTGCAACGATAACTTGGTATATCTACTATACGACCATTAACTAAAATATGTCTATGGTTAACTAATTGGCGGGCTCGAGGAATAGTTGACGCCATACCCAATCGAAAAAGGATATTATCCAAACGCATTTCAAGTAATTGTAGTAAAACCAGACCTGTTGATCCTTTGACTTTTGCGGCGATACGAACGTATTTAAGTAATTGTCGTTCTGTAAGACCATAATGAAAACGTAATTTTTGTTTTTCTTCTAAACGAATACGATATTGAGATTTTTTACTGGAGCGCGATTGATTTCTAAGATCACTCCCAGCTCTAGGCCTTTTACTAGTTAGTCCCGGTAAAGTCCCCAGACGGCGTATTTTTTTGAAACGAGGCCCTCGGTAACGTGACATAAAGACTCCTTATTTTCCTTATTTTATTGAAATTTCATAAACCTAAATTAAAACTGAACTAAAGGATAAATATGATAAATGAAGAAAAATCCGCGGAAGTATTCTAATTATATTACATTACAGAGAATAATGAGATGGATTGTACCAATATCCGTCCGAATATTATTGCATATATATAAATAATGTATATAGAAAATAAAAATAAATAATGTATATAGAAAATAAAAAGAAAAAAGGTCCTTTTCTTGTTCTTAATTTATTCCGCAGAGATTTACTTACTCTAACTTTTAGTCATAATTGGAAGTTCCTATCACATAATTTTGTGTGACCTTTGGAAAAAAGGGGGAAACCTTTTTTAATGTTTTTGGATTTCAAAAAGACATTATCAATCATGTAAAAAATCAAACAATAGAGAAAAGCCCGCTATCGGAGTCGAACCGATGACCATCGCATTACAAATGCGATGCTCTAACCTCTGAGCTAAGCGGGCTCACATAACTGAAATTGTCCATACATAGGAATTTAGTAAACTACTGGAATCTTAGCTATTAACTTTCCATTTTTTTCATTCTTAGTTATTCATAATTAATATGACTCAAAACGAAAAAAAAAAGAAAAGAATCGACCGTTTGAGTATTCAAAATTACACGAGAAACATGAGAGGAAGAGGGGCATATATAATATATGTGGTATATATATCTATATTGAATTGCGGATACAGAAATGATAGAATCATTTCTGATTAGGGCAAATAGGGTCTTCGATAGAGATGAAAGAAGATAAACAAAAAATCAAATAAAATAAAAGGAAACACTTTTCTAGGAATCGGTATCTACTGATTTCAACTGTTCTAGTAGAATCTAAATCAAAGAAAAAGAAAAAGGGGGAATGGCATAATATAATAATAAGATTTGAATCTCAAAACAAAAAGAAAAAAGGGGGATATGGCGAAATTGGTAGACGCTACGGACTTAATTGGATTGAGCCTTGGTATGGAAACTTACTAAGTGATAACTTTCAAATTCAGAGAAACCCTGGAATTAAAAATGGGCAATCCTGAGCCAAATCCGGTTTTCCGAAAATAAAGAAAGGTTCATAAAGACAGATAAAAACAGAATAAAAAAGGATAGGTGCAGAGACTCAATGGAAGCTGTTCTAACAAATGGGGTTGACTGCGTTGCATTCGTAAAGGAATCCTTGTATCAAAACTCCAGAAAAGATAAAGTAAAAGATAACCCTATATACATACGTACTGAAATAGTATCTCAAATGATTAATGACGACCCCAATCTGTACTGTATTTTTTTAGATTTATATGAAAAAATACAAAAATTGTTTTGAATCGATTCCAAGTTGAAGAAAGGATCGAATATTAATTGATCAAATAATTCACTCCATAGTCTGATAGATAACTGATTAACCGGACGAGAATAAAGATAGAGTCCCATTCTACATGTCAATATTGACAAGAAGGAAATTTATAGTAAGATGAAAATCCGTCGACTTTAGAAATCGTGAGGGTTCAAGTCCCTCTATCCCCAATCCCCTCGACTTCCTAATTATTTATCCTATTTTTTCTTTTCACAAGCCTTGTGATAGATATGATACACATACAAATGACCGTCTTTGCGCTTTGAGAAAAAGAAGGAATTCCCCTTGGAAATTGGAATGATTAACAATCTAAATCATTACTTTACTCGGATTGAAACTTAAGAAGTCGTCTTTTTATTTATTTTAAAGATACAAAACATTCCGGGTCCTGGATAAGACTTTAGAATATTTTTTCGGCTTTTTTTTAATTGACACAGACCTAAGACATCTAGTAAAATGAGTAGAACGACGTGTAGGAAATGGTCGGGATAGCTCAGCTGGTAGAGCAGAGGACTGAAAATCCTCGTGTCACCAGTTCAAATCTGGTTCCTGGCACATGATTAATTTGTCTATGAGTACATTTGTCTATGAGTACTTATTCTACAACTTAAACTTAATTAAATTAATTGATATAGATAATACATATTCATTAATAGTCTAGATCACGATACATATTTATCGATCTAAGTGTCTGGAGATATAGCCTTTATTAGATTAGAGATTAGAGTATTTATTAGAGTATATGTTCTAAAATATAGATATGTTATTATGTATATGTTCTAAAGTTATGTAAATATGTTCGAAAATATCTAAAAGGAAAAAAATTAGATTCTATTTCCTCTTTTTTATTATTTATTTGCTATTTGTTCCTAATGTGTCGGCTCTCGGTCAAAAAGAATGTTAATGCTTCATCTTCATATAGATTCGAAAGGTTAAATTAGTTGGTTAAAAGACTTAAAAGTATAGTCTAGAGAGGTTGAAGAGTGGGAAATATCCAAGATTCATCTCAGGTAGAGTACAAATAGAATCCGGCCCTCTTTTATTTCTTTTTCTTTTTTTTCATATTCTATTTCTTCATTTCCATATTCTAGTTCTTCATTTACTCCTCTATGACTTTATATAGCTCATCTAAGAGATGTGTGCGGTACAAAGTTCATGATGCGGAACTCGTTTAATTCATCCTATTAGCTCGGCTCGTCCGAAAAAAATATCTTCCAAATTGGAGAATCCAATGAATCCCTACCTAATTGTATTGCCCTTTTTTAGTCTATCCGTATCCATAATAATATGAATGAGACGTCAATGACTTTCTTGATCTATAAGAGAGCGTACAAATATTCTTTGAATATCTGGAGTCACAGCACTAAAGATTAGTTTCTTATTATTTTATTCAATAAGCATCTTGTATTTCATAAAAATTGGGGGCAATATAATCCTTACGTAGGGGCCACCCTATCCAACTTTCTGGCATTAAAATACGTTTCAGACGCG